GAATAAATTGTAAAATAATCCATAACTGTTTAGTCAAAACAACAATTTATTTTGATCGAACCGCCCAGTTTCATTTGTTTGCTGCGGTACATGTCTTGTTTCAAGATTGATCCACTCTAATTCGATTTTATTTAGATATAATAAATATAAGTATATATTGCTCTTATACAAACAAGACTCTCTCGTTTTCGCCGCACTTCAGATTACACTAAAGAAAACGAATTACAAATCAAAATATAATTTTTTGTTTATAATTTCGAATTCTATAGAATTTTATTATATATATTATAAATAGAAAATAGAAATCTATAAAATATAGATTATATGTTTCTATATATAATTTAATTTAAAAATATAGATTATATATTTCTATATATAATTTAGAATATATTTTCTATATATATCGAATTTAGAATATATAGATAATTTAGAATCTAATTTATTAGATAATAGATAATTTTTTATTTTATATACTATATACATATTTTATTTATATACTGTTTATTTATATACTATATACATATACTAATATACATATACTATATATATAAATATATATATATAAATATATATAGCATATTTTCATTTTCTTTTCATTTTTTATTTTCATTTTTAGGTTTTAGGGCTATACGGACTCGAACCGTAGACCTTCTCGGTAAAACAGATCAAACTTCTTATTATCAAAATGATTTGAACTGTTTCAAAGACCCAACGTGCATTTTTTTGCATTGGGCTCTTTCATTAACTGATATAAATATCGGCTAGTCTACCACATTTTTCTTGACAGAAAGATAAAAAGATGGTTCCATGTGCTCTGATTCATTATGTGGATTCACTCCAATCCAGGAGCACTACCAAAGTGTTTCAAAGAAGGGTTATCCTGACGTAGGTCTGCTTCTGGCCTAGATCAACTTAAGTTAAATGGAGTTTCTATCGCCCTGCTTGAATCAAAAATGAAACTTCATACACCTTAAAGTTCATAAGATAGGACGAAAAGAGAGTTTTTTTGAGGTCCTTATACTCATTATGCCTGGCATTGAATAGACAGGGAATTCACCTTATCAATATCTCAAATCAATGAGGGGTTCTGGCACCTAAATGGGCAACCGAATCGGACCAAACCCTTTGTCAGGCTATTGTTCTCTTGTTTTGTTCCCTAAAAGTCATAGAGTAAGACATCAATTTCTCAATAAGATCAAATCTTTTTTTGATTACATGATGGAGACTCCTCTGAAAAACATTGGCGCGCGTGTAAACGAGTTGCTCTACCTAACTGAGCTATAGCCCTTGTGATACATATTTTATCATGTAGATAATTTCTTGTCAAGATGAATATTACACGATCCAACATTATATCTCTTTGATACGTTTGATTGGTATTGCTTATAAGTAATATTACATTTATAATCCATCAATGTGATAGGTCCCATTTGTTTCTCTTTGTGATGATAAATGACCTACTTAACTCAGTGGTTAGAGTATTGCTTTCATACGGCGGGAGTCATTGGTTCAAATCCAATAGTAGGTAGAACTTATTAGATACCAAAGTCGATGGTATCTAATAAGTTTTTCTACTCATCTTCTTTAATATTTATTTTTTATCGTTTTTGTTTCATTAGAATTTTATTCCACTTGATTGGAATTGATTCTTATTCAATCGGCAGGAACAAAATTAGGGACGAATAAGCAAAATAAGGTGTATAAACAGAAGTTCTGTTTATACACCTTATTTTGCTTATTCGGACGGACCAACTAGACTAGTTACGACATCACATTAATAGCCTCTACTCGTGTCCTAGCTCGTCTGAGAGCTAAATTTGCCTCAATTGTTTGTCTCTTGCCTTCAGCTTTCCTCAAATTAGCTTCCGCTGTTTCAAGAGTTTGTTGAGCTTCTTGTGGATCAATGTCACTACCCTTCTCTGCATCATTTACTAAAACCGTGATCTCATTATTGCCTATTCTAGCAAAACCACCCATTAGAGCCATCGTTAACCATTGGTCGTTAAGGCGTATTCTCAAAATACCGATATCTACAGCTGTGGCAATAGGCGCATGATTGGGTAATACGCCAATTTGTCCACTATTAGTAGATAAAATAATTTCTTTCACTTCCGAATCCCAAACAATTCGATTCGGGGTCAGTACACAAAGATTTAAGGTCATTTCTTCAATTTACTCTCCATTTCTAAGTTCCTAAGGTCGTAGCTTTCGCAGTAGCTTCATCGATGTTACCTACCAAATAAAAGGCCTGCTCAGGAAGGCCGTCTAATTCTCCAGAAAGGATCAATTTAAACCCTCTAATTGTTTCTGCTAGACCAACATATTTTCCTGGGGAACCGGTAAATACTTCTGCTACGAAAAAGGGTTGTGATAAGAAACGCTCAATTTTTCGTGCTCTTGCTACGGTTAAGCGATCGTCTTCGGATAATTCGTCCAACCCAAGGATAGCTATAATGTCTTGAAGTTCTTTGTAACGTTGTAAAGTTTCTTTAACCCTTTG